AATTCTTTTTATTTTTTCTTCAAATCCAAAAAATTTCTCTTTTTTTTATACATAGGTCGTCGATTCGGCATTGGAAAAAGGGCTGGGTGCCCCTCTAGTAAATGGTTCAAACTATTTTATCGATATGAGTGTTCTATATCAGATAAATTCTACACTAGCTATTTCCCGTTTAAAGCATTTCGAGACTAATACAAATGTAGTTGTAGAAAGAGTACCCCTTTTTGCCCGGACTTCAAGCAGTTTAGCTTTAACCGTGTTAATGGTCTCACATTATTGGTCTATAGAGAATCAAAGTAAATTTACCAATGAGTCGCGAAATGCTATGGTTCTTCCATATGATTTCTGAAGTTATTCAGAAGTAATTCGTCGAGATCGTGCACCTTTTCTTATTTATCCAAAAAAATACTAAAAAATATTCTAAAGTGCAGCCGGATAGATCCAATCTATTCTTGAAATAGACAACTCGCACACACTCCCTTTCCAAAAAAAATCAATACACCAACCACTACAGTTAGATTTATTAGATTTGTTGCTAAAATATCGGTATTAAGCCCGAAACTCCCAGCGAATGGCCAGTGAGCTAAAAACACGAAAGAATAAGTTACATTTTTCATATGCTCTCCTCTTATAGATAGGACGAACAAAGAAGAAAGTTTTTCGATCACTTACTTCGCTCGCCCTTTTTTAATCGGTTTTTTTAATGCAATTTTTTTTTATGCAAATAGATTTAATCTAATAATTTCTTTTAGATTAAGTCTTAGGTTTCGTTTGACCTGTGAAAAATCTCCTTTGTTGAAATGAAATGTTCCAAAAATTCCTAATCCTAAAATAAAAGGAAAAAGACTTTCCACTGTCCTAAACAAAGAACGGGAAGGAAGAGGGGGAGGGTATCCTCTAAATTGATCATGCTCAAATCAGCCCTTCCTGGGGTTTCTGGGGTATTGTCTGTCCTGATAAATACAAAATTCCCGGAATAATATAATAAATAGGAATAAAGTATTGATATACTTAGAATTACAGAAGCAAATGCCAATGTACTAAAAAAAGAAAAAGTATCTAATCTAAAGGACTCATTTTCTTTTTTAGGATTAAACAAAAGGGTTCGCAAATAAAAGCGCTAGTGCCACAACCAGTCCATAAATTGTTAAAGCTTCCATAAAAGCTAGACTAAGCAATAAAGTACCTCGTATTTTACCTTCTGCTTCTGGCTGTCTCGCAATACCTTCTACAGCTTGTCCTGCAGCAGTACCTTGACCAACTCCGGGCCCAATCGAAGCAAGCCCTACAGCCAATCCAGCAGCAATAACGGAAGCGGCAGCAATTAGTGGATTCATGGTGAGTTCCTCGTGTCAAAAAAAAAGAAATGGTTAAGGATACAATCAACCAAGAAATTTTCTAACTTCTAAACTCTATTGGGTAGAAATAACTAATTAAGTACAAATAAATGATAATCAAAATAGTCCGAATTACTTCGAGATCTCGTTTTTAGTTTCTAATCATTAGAGGTTTGTGTAAATCCATATGATTCTCATTATTCTATTTCTCTTTCTTTTCAACCAATCACTCTTTCATTCCATCCTTTTTTTTACTCTTCGATATCCTTGAGTTCCCTTTTTTTACCTTCATCTAAATAATAAAAGACGAAATACAGGAAGAACCCCTATTGAAATCGAACTAATCCAAATCCAATAGGAATCAAATCAAGATATAAAATTGCTAACAATATGCTGCATAGAACTAGATATGGAATCCAGTTCCATATAGAATTCCCTTCTATATATCGGATTAGATAATGAATCTAACTTAGGAATAAAAAAAAATCCCATATAATATACATTTGTTTCTTCTATTTTGTTTGCGTATTTTCTCATTTTCTATTGAATCCGATTCTAAAATCATTCCTTAGAAAGCCGCACAAAAGATGACTGTCTTATAGGCATTAAGGATATAGATCTAACCTAACTCGGCCCCTGCATATATATTTTACCCGTAATATAGTCTATTCTCTCCCCGACAACTCTAGGTTGTATATTCATACGCATTTCGAACTATTTAGTTTTCCAACTAAGAGGATTATCCGGAATCATGCATGAATTGGGCTAAGCTAAAAAAAAAAAAGACTATTTCGAAAACTAGTCAATTCAATGATGACCTTCCATGGATTCACCTATATAAGCTGCGGCTAACGTTGCAAAAATAAGAGCTTGAATACCGCTTGTAAATAATCCAAGAAACATGACCGGTATAGGGACTACTAAGGGGACTAAAGAAACAAGAACAACAACGACTAATTCATCCGCCAATATATTTCCGAAAAGTCGAAAACTAAGCGATAATGGTTTTGTGAAATCTTCTAGGATGTTAATTGGTAAAAGGATTGGGGTTGGTTTAATATATTTCTCGAAATAACTCAATCCTTTTTTGCTAAGACCCGCATAAAAATATGCCGCTGATGTTAGTAAAGCTAAAGCAACGGTAGTATTTATATCATTTGTAGGTGCTGCTAATTCCCCATGGGGTAACTCTATAATTTTCCAAGGTAAAAGAGCACCCGACCAATTCGAAACAAAAATAAAAAGGAACATAGTTCCAATAAAGGGAACCCAGGGACCATATTCTTCTCCAATCTGAGTTTTGCTCAAGTCTCGAATAAACTCAAGGACATATTCGAAGAAATTCTGACCGTCGGTCGGGATGGTTTGTGGATTCCGAACAGCTATGATAACTGAACCTAGCAAAATAGTAATTACGACCCAAGAAGTGATGAGTACTTGGGCATGAATTTGAAAACCTCCTATTTGCCAATAGAAGTGTTGGCCTACTTCTACACCCGATATATCATATAACCCCTTGAGTGTTTTAATGGAACATGGTGTAATATTCATATTGTCCTCTGATAAAAATTGAACTTCAAAAAAGGAATTCTTTTGATTCAAGCATCTCTTTCTCAACTCAGCAACTTGAAGTATTAATCTTATATTTAGGATACCAAGAAATCACATCAGATCATAATATATATCAATACCCTCTAATATATATCAATATTCCCCTTCTTTTATCTATGCAAAACAAAAAAGAATAGTAACAGATTCTATAAATCTACGCAGTTGCTTAAGAATTCACTATTCTTCTTAATCAACGATTTCTTATATAGAGAGAACGGCCCTCAGAAATTGCAAATACTAATTTGTTAAGAATTAATCGAATTGAAGTCATAGTGTCATCGTTGGCAGGAATCGATATATTCGCGAGATCCGGGTCACAATTTGTATCGACTAAAGAAATAGTAGGAATCCCCAAAATGGCACATTCCCGAAGAGCTATATACTCTTTTTGCTGATCAAGGACGATCACAATGTCAGGCAACCTCGTCATATATTTGATCCCGCCGAGATATCTTTGCAAGATAGATAATTTTCTCTTTAAGATTGCCGCATCTCTTTTTGGGAGATGGTGGAATTTTCCCATTTTTTCTTCTGCTCTTAAGTCTCTAAATTGAGAAAGTCTAGTTTTGGTAATTGACCAATTCGTTAACATACCACTGAACCACTTTTTATTAACATAATGACAACGAGATCTTATTGCAGCTGATGCTACTAAATCCGCTGCTCTTTTTTTGGTACCAACAATTAAGAAGCTTTTTCCCTGACTTGCTGCATCAAAAACTAAATCACAAGCTTCTGATAAAAAACGAGCTGTTCTAGCGAGATTTGTAATATGAGTACCTTTACGCTTTGCCGAGATGTAAGGGGCCATTTTAGGATTCCATTTCTTAATACCATGACCAAAATGAACTCCCGCTTCTATCATCTCTTTCAAATTGATGTTCCAATATCTTCTTGTCATTTTTTCCACACTTCCTTTTGATTTTTTCTTTTTTTCGTCTTACCATTACGGAATTAATTTCTTTTTGAAGATTAAGAAAGAGCCTAAATAGCTTGAAATAAATAATAATTGTTCCAATGGAACCTTCTACTCAGAATTGACCATTGATACACGGTATAAACATAGCCTTAATGAATTAACTGACTTCTTTTACTTATTAATTAAAATACAAAATCGAAAATCAGACCTGTTAGCATTCTAAGGTCAAAAGTATAGTTTAAATTAAAGTAAAAAAAAGATTTATGTATACTTAAATCATATAAATAGGGGTAAACAGGGCTTCTGATGTTTCATAGAAATTGTTTGTTACGTCAGAATCAGAAGAAACTAATTCTGTATGCAGAAACAAAATATCTCTCATTTCCGACGCGAATAGATTTTTTTTTTGAATTTCGAAATAAACGTTCTTGTCTTGTGGGGAACGATGCACAAATTTTTGGAATCCGGTACCAACAGGTATAATCCCCCCCAGAACTACGTTTTCTTTTAGGCCTTTCAACCAATCAATACGACCTCGTAGGGCAGCTTTTGCTAAAACTCGAGCAGTTTCTTGAAAACTTGCTTCAGATATGAAACTTTGGGTATTCAGGGAAGCCCTTGTTATTCCCAATAAGATTGCCCGATAATAGATCGATTCATCTAAAGCCCGCCCTGCTCGTTCCGCTCGCAATAGCCCTATTAATTCCCCAGGTAAAAAAACATTAGACATTCCATCTTCGGAAACCCTTACTTTTGATGTTACTTGGCGTATAATAATCTCTATATGTCTATTATGGATTTGTACCCCTTGGGATCGATAAACCTTTTGTATCTTATTAACCAAAGAGATACGACTTTGGGCTATGGTTAGCTCAGCTCCAATCAAGAATCCCCAGGGAACCCCAAGAATTCTTGGTATACGTTCATTCCAATCCTCAATTCTCCTTTCGAGATTCGGCGATAGTGAATCAATTGAACGCGCTTCGAAGATTTGTTCTACTTTTGGAAGACCTTGCGTTATATCACTAGATCTCGATTTTTCATATATAAACGTAACTAACCTATCTCCTTTGTAAAGGATTTTTCCATAATGACCATGAACAGTTGCTCCTATAGTGGCCAAATAAGGCTTAGCTGCTCTTAGAACAAAGGAGTCCATATTAACAATGAAAATTTGACCTGATTTTTTTATGTGCGATTTAAATAGACATACATTTTCACAAATAAATTGTCCAAGGTGAATTATTGCCGATGTCTCTTCCCACGAGTCATGATGGAGAAAGTGCCAATTCAAATGGAATGGCTCCAACATGATGTTACTGTCGAAATTCAAAATCCTTTTTTTTTCGTCTATTAAAGAGTATTTAAGCACTTGAAGTACTTGGAAGGTTTGTTTCAAATTGTCAAGGAACAAGTATTTTTTTAACAAGATCTGATTATGTGTTAATAAATAGTAAGATGAAGAAAAATTCGATATACTAGGTACAATAGCGCCTAAGAGCCCAAAAATATCTCGAATAGGAATTCTAGGATTCGATTCTTTTACCGCATTGGGATATTTCGAATTCTTGAATAAACCAATTCGAGAACAGTTGGATGCCGACAAAATCATCAAAGAAGGATATTCTTTATTTCGATTCAACAAGGTGCCAATAGCTTCTTGATGTTGGCTAAGTGATTGAACCTTCGCCTTGGAATAAAAGGAATTGGTATTGTTGCGATCTAACCTATTATTGGGAATCAGTCCTACACTTGTCCTATCATACCTTCTTCGTGTATACGAAGTAGTAGACTTGCCTAATTCAATTCTTAGGAAATCGCGACTCAGATCATTTGTTCTTACCTCAACAAGAGAAGCACGAGCCCCCTCTTTTTCTTCTTGTTCCCAATTCACTACTAAGCAAGTTCGAACGAATTGACTATTCGTGTGATAAATTCTTTGAGTTAACTTGCTATTTTCATGAGAAATAAAATTGACAAGTCGAAGTTGGAGATTATCCTCTTCTTGCAGGAGATCCCGCGGGAAAAGTGTTGCTAAATTTTTCCCTTCGTCCATTTGATATGCGACTGCAGGTCGAACCGAAACAAAATACTTTTCCTTGCTTTTGAGAATTTTTTTCCGTTGAACATAAACCCAATTTTTCCTTTTTTTTGATTCCTTAGAATCTTTTTTTTCTCTTTCTGGTGGTATCAAACTGCCACCTAATATCTTATCTGCCTCTTCAGGAAAATGAATATCTCCGGAAAAGATTTTGAGTTCTGTATGGCTTTTTTTTCTCTTCACTCGGACCAATCCACCTAGTCTACTTCTTGTATTTTTTGTGAGTTGTGTATCGACTCCAATAATACTATTGTCAAGTACCTTTAGGGATGAGGATCTCGGCAAGATATGCAGTTCTTGAAGAATGAAAAAAAACCGATCTACTTCTTTTTGGTATTTTAGACTAAATTCTTTTGTTCCTCGATGCTCAATAAAACCCTCTTTTTTTAAGATGGAATCTTCCTCCGGGCTCCCATATTCGTCTTCTGAGTCTTCCTCTGAGTCTTCTTCTAAAGTCCCATATTCCTTCTCTGAGCCATCTTCAGAGCCCCCATAATCTTCTTCTGAGTCTTCCTCTAGAGTCCTATATTTGTCTTCTAGGATTTCATATTCGCCCTCTCCCTCTCGAGTCTTATATTCGTTCTCTGGGCTCCCGTATTCTTCCTCTGAGTCTTTCTCTAGAGTCTTATATTCGTCCTCTAGGATCCCATATTCACCTTCTAGGGTTTCATATTCGTCCTCTAGAGTCCTATATTCGTCTTCTAGGATTTCATATTCGCCCTCTCCTTCTCGGGTCCTATATTCGTTCTCTCGGCTCTCATATTGGTCCTCTGAGTCTTCCTCTCGAGTCCTATACTCTTCCTCTCGGGTTCGATATTCTTCCTCTAGGGTCCTATATCTAAATTTCACAATTCCTGAACTCCTTTTATCTTTTCTGTATCGTGGATCGTCAAAATAAGCAAAAATAGTATTTCTACGTAAAACACCCAAAAAGGGTATTTCAATTGAAATACCCAAACAGGATATTAGCTCTTTCTCTTGTTCTTGATGATATTGTAATGGAACGACAAACCTATTTCTTCGCTTTTTCGCCAACAAATCCGAATTATCTTGAAGAATAGAAGGATAGACAAAATTCCAATGACCGTTGGACACGATTCGATCTGGCGTTAAATAATCAAGAATTTCCTTATTTTTTTTACCAAAAGTATCCAAGAGTCTATGGCTTACTTGATCATTAGCCATTGATAGGTCAAAGATATATCTTCCATGAACAGAAAAAGAATAAGTATTCATTTGATCTTGATCCTTGTGGAGCGAAAAAGATGCTATACTGGATCTGCACATACTTACTGACAATATCCATAAATGGCTTGTTTTTGGTAATCGACGAAGATTACCATATTGATATTCGGGCGCATGGTAAACGTCAGTACTCCAGTGCATTTCCCCGTCTGATTCGGCATAAATATGCTTTTGTATCTTTTCTTTAAAATGTAAAGTGGACGTTCCGGCACGAATCTCCGCAATTACTTGTTCGGATTCTACATATTGATCATTTTGCACTAGAATCAAGCTTTTTAACGGAATATTCACACTATGTAGAATATCCTGACTCTGAATAGTTACATGCAAGTCTATATAGCATAGAAAAGCAGGTTGCCCATGACGGGTACGTGTGGGGTGAACCAAATCCTCATTGAATTGGATTTTTCCATTCGAGGGGGATCGTACAAGGTCGGCAGTACCCCCTGTGAATACTCCACCAGTATGAAAAGTTCTTAATGTTAGTTGAGTCCCTGGCTCCCCAATTGATTGACCCGCAATAATACCTACAGCTTCCCCCAATTCGACCAGATCCCCATGAGTGGGACTCCGCCCATAACATAATTGACAGATCCAAGATGTGCTCCGGCAAGTAAAGGGGGTTCTAATATATATTGGTTTTGCTCGAAACGGTTGTGCTCGAAAGGCAGTTATGAATCGATTGACTAATCCAATTCCAATATCTTGATTTCGAGCAGCAATGCATCGTGAACCAATATATATATCGTCTGCTAATACACGACCAATTAGTGTTTGGACAAAAAGTTTTTCCGTCATCCCATTGTGAGGACTAACAGAAATACCTCGGATAGTACCACAATCTCTTCTACGCACAATAATATGTTGAACTACTTCAACAAGTCTACGTGTAAGATAGCCAGCATCCGCTGTTCGTACAGCAGTATCTACAACCCCTTTTCGGGCTCCGTAGCAGGAAATTATATATTCTGTCAAAGAAAGTCCCTCGCGTAAATTGCTTTGAATAGGTAAATCAATCATTTGTCCTTGAGGATCCGCCATTAACCCTCTCATACCTACTAATTGGTGTACCTGAGATGCATTTCCTCTGGCTCCTGAAAAAGACATTAGATAGACTGGATTAGAAGGATCCGTTATTCGAAAATTCGAATTCATTTCTTGTTTCAAATATTCACTTGTAGCATACCATATCTCAACAGATTGGCGTAATTTTTCTACCGCGTGTACAGCCCCATAATAATAGTGTTTCTCCAAAAGAAAACTCTGTTGTTCCGCGTCTTGAACTAACCATCCTTTAGAGGGTATTGTTAAAAGATCCTCGATTCCTAAAGAAATCGATGTAGTAGTGGCTTGATGGAAGCCCAGAGTCTTTATTTGATCCAGTATATGGGATGTATATCCCATTCCGAAATGATCTATTAATCTGCTAATAAGTCGTTTTATAGCAGTTCCGTCTATCTCTTTATTATGAAAGACCAAGTTGGCCCGTTCCGCCATACATAAGTACCCCCTTTTTTGGCTGAGTAGGATTCGACAATTGCTGAGTAGGATTCGACAATGGGCCTGAGTCAGTGATTCGAAAACTAAATTTACTCCCTTTCCTCAATCTCAATCTGGATTTGCGCGGCAAAAAAGATGGTACTAGCGAAATCGGAATGCCCCCCGAAAGGGGCATCGCCGAATGTAACTTCCTTGTTTAGATAGTGTATGAATAGGCCCGACTAAATCCTTGTATGGCTTCCTCTATTTCTCTATAAAAAGAAATATGACCAAGAGTGGTTCGAATGTATATAGAACGGATTTCTTTTTTTCTATTTCCCACTACTAGATAATGGGCATAAATCTCATGATAAGTCCCAAAAGATTCATATTGAACTTCAATCGGAACTTCTCTTGACCCAACGATGCGTTGATCTAGTTTCCATCGGAGCCACAAGGGACTGTTTAAACCGATCCGTTTCTGTCTATAAGCTCCCAGTGCATCATAGGAACTAGAAAAAAGGGGTTCTTTATCTTTCGTATACTTATAATAATTGTTATTATTGTAGTTTACTTTTTTATTTGGAGAGTTTCCGCAACTATTATATCTATTTGCACAAATACCTCGACGGCTTCCAATTGTTAATACATAAAGTCCGATAAGCATGTCTTGAGTTGGCACGCAAATAGGATCCCCAATAGCGGGAGACAGGAGATTCATATGAGAAAACATAAGTAAACGGGCTTCCGCCTGAGCTTCCAAGGATAAAGGTAGATGAACAGCCATTTGATCCCCATCAAAGTCCGCATTGAAACCCTTACACACTAATGGATGTAAACAAATAGTACGCCCCTCTACTAAAGTGGGTTGGAAGGCCTGTATGCCTAATCTATGCAGGGTAGGTGCTCTGTTCAACAGTACAGGATGTCCCCGCATAACTTCTTGAAGTATTTCCCATACAATGGGTTCTTTTTCCCAAATTTTCCTTTTAGCAATCCTAACATTAGAAGTAGCACGTTTCGTGATTAAATCACGAATTACAAATAGCTGAAAAAGCTTTATTGCTATCTCTAGAGGTAATCCACATTGATGTAATGAAAGCGAAGGGCCCACAACAATGACAGAACGCCCCGAGTAATCGACCCGTTTCCCAAGCAAAGTCTCGCGAAACCTCCCCTCTTTACCCTCAATTACATCTGAAAGTGATTTGTATACTTTATTGTGACCATCCCTTGTGGGTTGCCCGCGGGACCCACTATCAAGAAGTGTATCCACGGCTTCTTGTACTAATTTTTCCTGGCACATTACTAAATCTGCTGGTGCTAATTCACTTCTTTTTAATAGATAGGCAAGGTTGTTGTTCCGACGGATAACTCTCTTATAAAGTTCATTAATATCCGAAGTCACTACTTTATCCCCAGACCTATAAACAATGGGTCTCAATTCGGGAGGAAGAACCGGTAATAAGCACAAAACCATCCATTCTGGTTCTACATTTGTTTGAATAAAATGTTTCGCCAATTGCATGCGTCTAATCAAAAAAACTTTTCTTATTCGTCTTTTTCTATCTTCCCATTCATCTCCACTATACCCCTCGTCTTCTAATTCCTTCCATTCAACCAAGGAATTCTCTATAATAATTCGCAAATCCAAATCCGCTAATTGTTCTCTAATAGCACCTGCTCCTGTCGCAATTTCCCGATTTCGAAATGTTGCAAAGCCTGGGGTAGAAAAAAAGGGAGAAATACTGTGGTTACAGGATAAAATTTCATCTTCGAATAAACCCCGTAATCGTAAGAAAGTAGGTTTTTTAGCGCTGGGCCTAGCAAAAGAGAAATCGCCATATACTAGGCCCTCCAATTTCTTAAGGGGTTTATCTAAAAGATTCGCGATATAACTAGGAAGACCTTTCAAATACCACACATGAGTCACTGGACATGCCAGTTTTATGTAGCCCATTTGATATCTTCGTACCCGAGAATCAACAAATTCTACCCCGCATTTTTGGCAAAATCTTTCGTCTTCGTTTTCAGCTACGCTCGCTCGAGAATTTCCACAAGCACAAATTCCGCTTTTTATGGGTCCAAAGATTCTTTCGCAGAACAATCCATCTTTTTCTGGTTTATCGGTTTTATAATGGAAAGTGGAAGGCCTTGTGACTTCGCCAACGACTTCCCCATTAGGTAGGATTTTTTTAGCCCAAGCCTTTATTTGTTGAGGGGAAACGAGTCCAATTTGAAGTTGTTTATGTTTATATTGGTCAATCATAAAATAGAAATAAGAAAAGAATTTATATTGATTCCGATCAAACATCTTCCCTATTAACCTGGAAGTTCTTCTCAGATACAAGGAAATGGTTCAGTTCTAGAGCCAAAGATCGTAGTTCTCGAACGAGCACTCGAAAAGATTCTGGAGGATCCTCGTGATTAGGCACTCTTTTTCCCCAGATCGTAGCATTAAGTATTTCTTGGCGAGCTATAAGATGATCAGATTTATAAGTAAGTATCTCTTGTAAAATATGAGCAACACCAAATCCTTCTAAAGCCCAAACTTCCATTTCTCCTACTCGTTGTCCCCCTTGCTTGGCTCTTCCTCTAACGGGTTGTTGGGTAACAAGTGAGTAGGGCCCAGTAGAACGTCCATGAATTTTCTCATCAACTTGATGAATTAATTTTAATATATAGGACTTCCCTATTAGAACAGGCTGTTCGAAGGGATCTCCTGTTCTTCCATCAAATATTCTGCTTTTTCCCGGGTACTCGGGTTCAAATACCCATGGATTTTTTGTTTGTTTACTGGCTTCATATAATTCCGAAAACACAAGTTTTCTTGAAGCCTCTTGCTCATATCTCTCATCAAAGGGTGCTATTCTATAATGTTTCTTTAGCAGATCCCCTGCTAATCCGAGCGAGCTTTCAAATATTTGTCCCACATTCATTCGTGAGGGTACTCCTAAGGGATTGAAGACCATATCAACAGGTGTTCCATCTTGCAAATAGGGCATATCTTGCCTAGGCAAAATTTTGGAAATGATCCCCTTATTCCCGTGTCTTCCGGCTACTTTATCCCCAACTTTGATTTCACGTTTCTGTAAAATATATACACGAACCATTATGTCAAGGGGGTCCCTCTGGATCCATTTCACATCGATAACGCGCCCTCTTCCACCTATAGGTAGTTTGAGAGAAGTTTCTTTTGAAGTGGATACCTCAAGACCAAAAATAGCCCGTAATAATCCAGCTTCTGCGATATACGACGATTCGCTCGCTATTTGAGGCGTTAATTTACCTACTAAAATATCGCCAGTTTCTACCCAGGATCCCAACTTCACAACTCCATTTCTGTCCAAATTGCGGAGTAAATGTTCTTCTAGATGTGGTATTTCTTTAGTGATTTTTTCAGCGGAGCCTTGGCTTGTCGTATCCGTCTGAATTTCATATTTTCGGATGTGAAAAGAAGTATAAATATCCTCATATACCAAACGTTCGCTAATTAGTACGGCGTCTTCAAAATTGTAACCCTCCCAGGGCATATAAGCTACTAAAATGTTTTTTCCTAAAGCAAGTTCCCCACCAACTGTAGCTGCTCCCTCCGCTAAAATTTGCCCTTTTTTAATGGATTTCCCCCGCGGAACCCGAGGTTTTTGGTGCATACAAGTATTTTTGTTAGAGCGCCGATGGGCAACTAAAGGAATACTTATAGTCTTCCCATTACTTGATAAAAGGATCTTATGACTATCACTAGAAATGATCTTTCCCTCGCGTTCGGCTATAACGGAAACCCTCGAATCTAGAGCTGTTTGGCGTTCCAATCCAGTTCCAACAATGCACTTCTCGGACCGAGAAAGTGGAACTGCTTGGCGCTGCATATTAGAACTCATTAAAGCCCGATTCGCATCATTATGCTCAATAAAAGGAATGAGAGAACCTCCAATAGAAAAATATTGGAAAGGGAAAATACTTCTAACATGAATCTGTTCCCATGCAATAGTCAGGAATTCTTGACGGTATCTAGCTGGAACAACCTGTTCTTCCTGAATAGCCTGATTCAAGGACAAAGAATTTCCTGCTGCTATCATATAATATTCATCTCTATTTGGTGATAAATAAACCACCTGTCTCTCTTTTTTTTCTTTTGCTTTCTCAGATATTTCATAAAAAGGACTCTCTATGGATCCCCACCAGTGATCAATTCTCGCATGAATAGCTAACGATCCAGTAAGTCCAACATTGATTCCTTCGGACGTGTCAATTGGACAAATACGCCCATAGTGACTCGGATGAATATCTCGGCTCCGAAAACTTGCAGTTCTCCCCGTCAATCCTCCAGGACCCAAACAACTCACTTTTCGCCCATGAACCGTTTGTGTCAATGGATTGGTTTGATCAAAAACTTGAGATAAGGGGTATGTGCCAAAAAAGGTCTCATAAGTAGTTATTAATAAAATCGAAGTTGAAGTTGGAGTTACCAAAGTTTGTGGAGTCGGTTTCGATTGACGTATGAATACTCTACGGATAGTTTTTTGAACCGCATGTTGTAAACGGCCAAGAGCCAGTCCGAATTGATCTTGTAACAGATCTGCAACCGAACGAATACGTTTATTTTTCAAGTGATTCATATCATCATCGTCAAGTATACCCGTTCCAAATCTCATTCCAATCAAATGATCCGTAGCGGCCAATATATCTCGTGGTAACAAGAATGTATTGTTCTGAGGGATATCAAGATTCAGTCTCCGATTCATATTTCGTCGACCAACTCTTCCTAATTCACATTTTTGTTGAAAAAATTTCTTTTGTAATTCCTCGCATAAGGACTCCGAAAATACTAGGTCCCCACCTACACAAGCAAATTGTTGATAAAACTCCAAAATAGCTTTTTCTTTTGACTCAATCCTCTTCTTCTCCTTAGCATTCGGGAAAGACAAGAAAATTTCGGGGTAGGAAACATTATCTAAAATTTCTCTTAGATTTGAACCCATAGCTGATGATAGAACTAAAATGGATATCTTTTGTTTTCTACTCACGCGAGCCCATATCCTTTCTTTTTTATCAATTGCTAATTCCGACCTTCCTCCCCAATCTGATATTATAGTCCCGGTGTATATAGAAATTCCCTTATGGTCTAATTCCGAGCGGTAGTAAATACCAGGACTTAGCAATATTTGATTGATCACAATTCGGTAAATTCCATTTATTATAAAGGTTCCTAAGGAATTCATTATAGGAATGTTTCCAATGGAAATGGTTTGCTTTTGCACATCGAAACCAAAAATTAATCTCGCAGATACATATAATTCGGAAGAATAGGTGAGTGATTCATACACAGCATCCCTTTCTTTTATCGAGGGTTCTAGCAATTGATATCCTTTCGCAAATAATTGAAATGCAATTTCGTGATCTGGATCTTTAATTGTTGCAAACTTCTCAAGTTCTTCTGCCAAGCCTTGATTAATGAATCTACAAAATCCCTCGAATTGGATCTGACTAAATCCGGGTATTGTGGACATTCCCTCATTTCCATTCCGGAGCATTTTAATCTTAAGTTTCTTATTTATCGAAGAAAAATTCCATTATCAGCTCACTCTTCATCAATCCCTACGGATCAATCTAGCAATCATGGAATATATATTCTGTTTACTGAATCACATGAAATTCTAGGGAACTCCACATATGTATTTCATATATGTATTTCATACATATGAATAGAGACGATTTCGACGAAAATTCGAATTTACCAGGGGTAGAAATGCAATAAAAATGAATTGATAAAACAGTCCTAGAAAAAAATTCTGCCACTTAAACTTTATGATATTCTAAAAAAATTGGATAGCAAAGATTTCTCGTTTTATCTCCTTTCTATGAAAGGGATAAAGCCATAAGAATTTATAAGCACTAGAAAGTTTGACTTTAGTTCGATTTAGAATAGCACGCTTAGTTTTATTTTCAAAAAGAATTTGAAGTTTCTTTTTTGTTTTGTATCGTAGTAGTAGAGAATTGCTGGAAAATAAAGGATTTCGTTGTAGAATCCTAAAATAAAGTATTTACTTTATTTTTTAAGTACTTGCCAATCTAGTTATCCACCTATCCACATATCCTTTCTTTTGCACTTAGGTGGGCCAAGAAGGCCAAGCCATAATCTATATCAGAGCCAATTCCCTCTTTTTTTTATTTAATGCAATGAAAAATGAAAGCACGATTCCCCATAGGGATATGTACATAAGGGGGATCCATAGATAATAATGCTGTTCGGACCTGGAGTTTCCCTATATACGGATTAGGGAAACATTTATTCTATTTTATTATGCCATTAAAAATAATGGGGGGGAAAATACCGATTTAAAAGTCGTTCACTACTGCAATTAAAAAAAAAGAAAATTATAGTTAATGGTTCTAATTTTTTCTGAATTTTGCAGCCTGTGACTGGAAATCCACTTTTTCTCCTTTGTGATCTCAATAGAATAGAAAGAAAAGGGAAGTTTTCTAGTGTTAGCAATGTTTTAAAATGGAATCCATCGAGGAGAATAAGCGAAACAGGATCCAAAAAAGCAGAAATCTATTTTTTGAAAAAGATTAGAAAAAGTTAAGTAGAATTAGATTCAAGATAAAAGAAAAAAAGGGTTTTAGTAAAAAAGTGTAGATGAATACTTGGTCTTTTCTCGATTTTAGATCGGGTTTTTTGGCGGCATGGCCAAGTGGTAAGGCAGGGGACTGCAAATCCTTTACCCCCAGTTCAAATCTGGGTGCCGCCTGATCAATAAAATACTTAGGATTTACTTAGGATTATAGTACTGATCAAACCCTACAAATTCCTACCTCTATAAGTTGGGGCACGAGAGTAACTAGGTTTGGCGAGACTTAATTTTGAGAATCCATACCATAGTTCTATCCTCAAACTAGGGTTTGTTTTGTCGGCAGTGGCCCAAACGGCTACCAATAGGGATGAGGTAGCGTTTCGTTATTCTTTTATTGATTTAAATTGATTCGATTCAGGAATTTAAAACTACGAGACTAAGATGTCAGAAATCTTCGTATCCAAAGGTTCCTAAGGAGCAGTCCTTTTTCAATCTAAGCTTTTTCAATCTAAGTATAGAAGAAGGGACTTCGCGAAGAAATATCAAGACTTCCTTTCCTAATTATCATACATTTTATTTATGGTACATCTTACTACATACACTTCGTACATCTTATGCTACCTACATACACTCTTATGCTACCTACATACACTAAAGTAAAGGTTACTGATTCTGTCGAGAATTAGATTGAATAGGCTGATCATAAATAAATTTCTGGGTTGTGGATGGGGCCTCCTCACTCTTTCATAGAAAGATAGAAAGCGGGGCAGTAGGGTTTAGGTCAAAAATAAACAAGTGTAAGGTAGGTATTCAATAAATATTTATCTATCCTAATTTTAGGATATATTCTTATGCCCTTTGCTTATAAAAAAACAAACGGAAGAAAAAATCTCTCTATTCCCTTCTATTCAGGACATCCCCCTACTCTTTTTTAGGGAAAGGGCTATGTATCATATTTATACTTAATGCTCTCCAATTCTATTAGAAATCATATAAGAATTTGTTAGAAGTAAATTCCTTTAACGGATTCATCCATAGTCTTAGGGCAGAATGGCCTTTTGACTCTGTACCCTTGATTCCACTATGATTATTGATCAATAGTAGAAGAATTCCTTCATAAAAATAGGAGACATAATTTACATGGATATAGTAAGTCTCGCTTGGGCTGCTTTAATGGTAGTCTTTACATTTTCTCTTTCGCTAGTAGTATGGGGGAGGAGTGGACTCTAGGGATACTACCAATTGATTGAGTAGTCGAATTGTAGTATCAACTCTTTTCTTTAATTGATCGTTTTGCATTAATAAGTTTGGCAAACTTTATTTTTTCTCTCCTTCTTTAGTTTTGTTTCACTCTTGTAAAAAACTTTTTTAAGAAAGTAAGAAAGAGTCGTTCTATTCTACTATGTTCTATTCCAGTATAATAGAATAGAAAGGGCTATTATAGTAATTCAGAATTTCTATTCTACTAGAAGTGGCGAGTAAAAAGAAAGTTCTATACATAAGAAAATTAACCTTTTTTACACGAAGCTATTCACAACATATCGCACATTTTCCATTTATACTATTTTCTTATTCTTAGAAAATTTTTGATGTTCTTTTTTTTGTTTTTTGAAGGATCTCGATTGAAGCATCTCGCGCTATTTTTAAGCATGAAAGATTCGTAGGTTTTTTCCTTTTACTTTTTTTCTTTTACTATAGTCTATTCTCGTATTATTTCCCCCCCCCCCCCTCCATGGATTCTTTCAATGAAGAATTGTCTTCGATTTTTTTGATTTTGACTTGATGGAAATTAAGTGGATGCAGTGAAAAAAGAAGTTGAATTAGACTACTATTTCAATCTACTAATCGATTCCATGTAGATTCAAGATAATATAATAGAAAGAATCTAAAGTGTGGTAGAAAGAACTATATGTAGTTCTTTCTACCACACTTTATGATTCCAACCAGATCCTTTCATTTAAAACTTGGATTTGTATTTTTTTTAATCCCTTTTTCATTTTCATTTCTTCAATGATTAATTGGAATTCCAATTAATCATTTTGGCTGGCTGTTTTTACATAAATAATAAGTAAAAAGGCAGTAGGAACTAGAATGAACAATGCGGTAGCAATAAATGCGAGAATATTGACTTCCATAACCTCTTGATTTTTTTTTTTCACAATAACTCGGGATGTAATCCCATAGAGAGGAAAAAGGGGTATCCTGTAAATTTCAGGGGAGGACTTACATTCTGATAATACTGAATCAATTCAATATTATGAATATTGGATCTATCAAATCAATTCATGCTTGATAGTAGAATAATATAACATAGGAAGATCCCTTATCCATACTAAGACCAAAATAGGTTTTTTGATTGGATTCGAAACTCCCTCTATTCTATTTTTCATTCTTTTCCACTTTTGCTTTTATATATGTATAACCATGTATAACCCAAAATAAAATCTTTCTTATCTTATCCAATTTCCCTTCCTTTTTCTTTTATCCAATTTCCCTTCTATTTTCTTAGAGTTATACATACAATTATGTATGTATGTATTATATGACCCACTTTCTATGGGTCACATAGACATCCAAATAAGCAGTAGAAGTAGAAATGAGATGGAGAAAAGAGAATCTTAAATAAAAAGGATCCAATATTTAAATCTTAAATCAAAATATTTTCATTTAGGAAAAAGACCGTTTGCTTGGTTTTTATTTTATTAGGTTACTATCAATATCCGCTTTTTGGGATCTAAAGATGAGAGCGGATCCATAAAAAAAAGGAGTCGGCAAATGGAGTGAGGGGGATTCTTCCTAATTATTCATTGAACATACACAAACAACGTTAGAACTAGAAAATGGAAGGGGTGTGGTTTAACCCCCAAAAAGGAACTAATTAGATGAAATTTTTTCTCTAACAATAAAAGAATATGGTTTATGTATGGATTCCGGTAAAATACCGGTACTCTATTCCATAAGAGTCGAATAGGAAGTTAAGATGAGGATGGTATAATAATAAAAATAGAGTAATATCCTAAATTATACTAATCCACGTATGATATGTACGCCTTTCCTTATCAACCAGAAGTAGTGAAAAAAAGAAATGCCTATACTGCTCTCTTTTTACTGAGAAATGCGAAATAAAAAAAGTGAAGTAAGGGTACCCCATAGATATCTGATGTTGCCTCCGGCCCCCCCTTTTCATCAAAAATTTCCATGAAAGATGAATTTGTCCATTCATGGAATCCTAGTTCGGGACTGACGGGGCTCGAACCCGCAGCTTCCGCCTTGACAGGGCGGTGCTCTGACCAATTGAACTACAATCCCTGCGGGGTGTATGGCATACCTATTCTTAAATAGAACCATAAGAAGATTCGATTCGTCTGTCGTGCTCTAAGAAATAGAGGAATAATATACTACATACCCACATAGGATATGTGGGTATAATGATAGTGGCATAACAAGTATGTCGCGATTTTTTATCCCTAAAAATAAACGATAATCCGCCTTTCCATAAGAAAAACTCTTTTCTTTGTCTTTTCTTTGTAAGATAAAGAATCAGAGAGATATGGATTAGAAAAAATTTCCCCATTTCTCTTTATCCTTTAGTTCTATGGATCAGACATTTTTTTTCTTTCATACAAAAAAATGGATTTAGTTTATATTCACGAAGCCCTAGATTTTTGGGCCGAGCTGGATTTGAACCAGCGTAGACATATCGTCAACGAATTTACAGTCCGTCCCCATTAACCGCTCGGGCATCGACCCAGGAAGAATTTTTTCTAGGCTTTTTGATAATCTATGATTAACCTCTTTTTATAATACTCCCTACCCCCAGGGGAAGTCGAATCCCCGCTGCCTCCTTGAAAGAGAGATGTCCTGAACCACTAGACGATAGGGGCATCACTAGACGATAGCGCCATATACAACCACTCGTCATTATACTATAATGATAGTATGAGCAGTTTTTTGGAATTGTCAATATACTCGAAGAGTATAACTAGATCATAAGGAAAGAGTCTTTACTACTTTTCTTTTCCGTTATGTTTTCATAGGGTTTTTTTAGTTGAGGGTTAGGTTAATTCACAGATCATCCCCTACTTTTTAAGGAAATTCCTTTAAAGGGTATAGAATGAGAATAGATTAATAAAACGGAGTCTAGATTAGTTCAGTACAGGTATTGATTTGATTGCTCTAACAGGAAGTCCAATTTCATTTCTTTTTTGCAATTTAAACTCTGTGCTTCCTTTAGTGTTCAGACCAAAAATGCCGGCATCTTGCACTAAACTAAGTCATAAAATTCAAGAAAAAATGGAGACATTTTCAAAAAAAAAATGAATGAATTTAGTAGAAAAGTACTTTCTAGGATTCGAACCGATGACTTCCGTCTTACCAAAGCATTACTCTACCACTAAGTGTAAGTGAAAAGCCCTTTATCGGATTTGAACCGATGACTTATGCCTTACCATGGCATTACTCTACCACTGAGTTAAAAGGGCTTTTTATTCAATAATTAGCCACTTTCATTTACTATATATGAGTCTACTGCATAATGTACATGTACATAATATATGTATATATTAATGTACATAATATATGTATATATTAATGTACATAATATATACATATATAGAGATATATGTAGAGATTTTCTTTTATATATATATCGAGATGTAGAAGTTTATTTATGGGGAGGTTCAAAATCTTGATAAAATCAAGAAAAATAAGAAAATCTTTCATATTTTCTATTATCACTTGCACAAAGTAGAGGTATTTTATTATTATATAAATAAATACGTATAACATATAATAAAATACTTGAACAGAGAGTTGACACATTCAAAAATTATTATATATATCGGATACCTTGAAGAAGGTGGGTAAGTTCATAGGTATGTAAACACGATCTCGGACGACTCACCAAAGCCCGGAAGTTCCATTTTTTTTGTTTAAGGGGATTTATTTAAGGGGAGAACAAATATGTATCAATTGTTGAATCGGATACAACAATGGGCCAAAAATGCCCAAGGGGCCATAAGAACTGCTGTTAAAAAAATGAAAGACTTTGTTTTTTTTATCTTTAGGCTATTCACTTTTCATGTGCTCAGAATGTTCTGCAGAATTAGGGACTTTTTTCTTCTATTGGCCGATCTTATGATGAGAACTTTCTCAATTTATGTTTTATTTCCCCTAATTCTAATTGGGTGGGGTATAAAGGAATTTGCGCTCTTCATATACCCATATGGCTGGGTATTAATTTTCAGTGATATACTTCTTATCTGTTTTGGTGATAGATTGAAACAATTTTTAACAAGCATCTTTTGGAAAAAGTTTCGAGTTCAAAACTTTTTAATTTTTGTTAAAAAGTTTTGGATGGATTTGTTGAAACGATTTTCAACAGGTACCCCTTGGAAATGGGGTACTTGACTATTCCACAAGGATTCTAGTCGATTTGGAACAAACTATGTTGGAGTTAATTTTATTCTAAAAAGTTGTCAGTCGAATTTATACTGCAGAGTAGAAAAATTATACTACTGCTTGCCCAACAAAAAAGAAAAACCATATGCTATATGCATAACTCCTCCAGGTTAAGAGTTTTCCGTTTCCGAACACTAGAAAAAAGGAGGATTTTAGATTTCCGATCCTAGGATGAAAAGGAAGGGAACAGATACCCAATATGATTCTTAGGAGGAACGTTTGGTAATGATCTTGGTCTTCTATGCCCTTTTTTATGTTATGTGTTCTTAGTTCTATTCATCTTCTTTGATTCTTTTAAACAAGAATTTAATAAACTAGAATTGAGTGGAAAAGAGGAGAGGAAATTAGTAAATGGAGAGGATCCACTAACCAGAGACTTTCCGGATCCTCTTTATGAAGAGTTTTGGGAGTCCTCATCAGAGTCCTCTGATGTAAATTTTCATTAGGTAAATCTGTCGACTCCTATCCGCTTTTCTTTTTAAGTTATTACTCTTTGTTTGTTGCTTCTCTCAAGTGATAGAGGAAGTCTATGATGAATTTTTTAAAGTCATCTCACTCCTTCCCTATGGCTTGGATTTCATGATAAGTGGAGGAAGAAAAAATCTTTCCCAATTTATTTGTTCAATTTTTTTCTGAACAAAAAAGAAAAGGAAGAAAGGGATTTATGGGGACTGTACTGCCCCCTATATCTCTTAGTGTATATTGTAGGAATAATAAAACTAGACAAGAGTCTGGCACATTTACGTCCTCACAAATAATGATCCTTGTAGTCATAACCGTAGAATAGATCCTAATCGAAATGCATACATTTGGTTCATACACTATTGGCATGGTAAGAAGAGATGTATTTTACAGACTAGAGAGGGGCTATCTAAATCCTAAAGTAAAGGTTCGCGATTGAAGTACCAATCGCCCACCCCCATGAATTTTCTCCGTTTGATTCAATAAGGTTGAATTAGCCCCCTTCTCGAATGGCTACCCTTGACAAAGGGCAGCGTTGGTATCATAATCTACATGTAGCGGGTATAGTTTAGTGGTAAAAGTGTGATTCGTTCTATTAATAACTGAATTTGAAATGATATACTTAAGGCATCCTTAAGTTTTTTTATATTCATATTCCGATGAAAACTTTAGTTCTTATAAAGGGTTTAATCCTTTTTCTCTCAATAGCATATTGAGGAAGAATATACATTCTCGCGATTAGTATCCAAAGACTATTTGAATTTGCATCCAAAATACAAATTCGATTATGAGTACAGAGTCGCGAAGCATAATTTTGCATTTAAGTATTCCGATTGAATAAATATGAGTAAAGGATCTATGGATGAAGATACAAAAAAGTTTATTTCCAATCGTAACTAAATCTTCTTTTGTTTTGTTTAAAAAGGAAATGGAAGCCCAATAGCTAAAAAACGATGGTTTTGGTTTACTAGAACCATCAGTATATTGTTTCAGCTCGGTGGAAACCCAACTCTTTTCCTCAGGATCTCTTGAATGAAATTAAGGAACGAAGTAAGTAGATTAGATAGATATTTAGGAGAATTTCTATTTCCTACTCTATAGGGATCATCTAGAAAGCAGAGAGCTTTGGTTCCATTCAGACAGAAAAGCTGACATAGATGTTAAGTGGTGAGAATATCCATAAAGGAGCCGAATGAACTCAAAATTTCATGTTCGGTTTTGAATTAGAGACGTTAAAAATAATCAACCAACGTCGACTATAACCCCTAGCCTTCCAAGCTAACGATGCGGGTTCGATTCCCGCTACCCGCTCCA